TAGTTTCTAATAATTCATGAAATTGATTAGAATATTCCCACAATTGTAAGTAGATGTGAGATCTATAAATCTTTTTTATTCATAGTTGTAGAAGCGGTTTTTGTTGGAATCGTTTTTTTCTTTTAAGGAATTGGTTAGCAGATTTCTGGAAAGATACAAAATAGAACTTATAAAGCAAAAGAAAATAGAAATGACTAGTCTTAGAATATAGTTGAACCAAAACACCTATTTTTTTCGAGTGATCATGTGATAACTTTTTGTTCTCATTCATTCAAGATATTATATCAGTGAACCTATTACGGAATTTAATTAGTTAAAATTAAAGTAAAAGTTTTATAAGATTACTGTTCGCTCTAAAATATAAAGATTTGATAAAAAAAAAAAAGAAATGATAAAAAGAGGAATAATTTGATAATTTCATTCCATAATGATTCGAAAAGAGTTTCATTTTAAAACGAAATTAAATGACCCAGTTCTTATTATTCGTTTATAAGTTGAGTTGAAAAATTATCCAAGAATGAATTCGCCGATTAGCGGTATGGGTAGATGTTACAGATGATGAATCCATTTCTTTTTATACAGTGGTGACTTTATCCTTGTTAGTGCTGTCTATAATGATAGATCAATCAAAACCTTTCAATTGGACTTATTCTTTCAATTGGTATTTTTTTATCTCCTATTTTGCAAAAAAGGAAACTCAGGTAAGTGCTTTTTTATAAACATATGTATAAAAAGAACATATTTCATTTAGCTCCTTCATGCCTACCATAACTAGTTATTTCGGTTTTCTACTGACGGCTTTAACTATAACCTCAGCTTTATTTATTGGTCTGAGCAAGATACGACTGATTTGAAATTCATTGCACAATTCATAAAAGGAAATCTTTCCGCGAACTTCTGTGTATTTATAGTTACTTACCGTGTCAATTGCCAATTCTTGGTCATTGAGATTCATGGTAATTCGGATTAATATTTAGGTATAGATATTACCTCTTTTTTCTCCTTTCAAACAAATTGAAATGATTGAAGTTTTTCTATTTGGAATCGTGTTAGGTCTAATTCCTATTACTTTGGCTGGATTATTTGTAACTGCATATTTACAATACAGGCGTGGCGATCAGTTGGACCTTTGATTAATTAACATCTCTTTTTTTGATTGACCTCCTCCTTTCTTTAATATCCAGGAGGTCAAATTCCGATTGCCGTTCCTGTTAGTGCTTCAGCCGAATTCGATCGAAGAAGATCCGAATCACGCTCTGTAGGATTTGAACCTACGACATCGGGTTTTGGAGACCCACGTTCTACCGAACTGAACTAAGAGCGCTTTCTTATCATAAAAGATAAGACTGTAAAGAAAAGGATTGGCCCCAATACATCTTGTATGCATACACTATATAGTATCATAACAATGAAAGATTCTATATGATATGTCCAATGTGAATTGATCTCAAAAAATCCCTCGTTACTGCTCCTTTGAGCAGTAATAGGTAGGGATGACAGGATTTGAACCCGTGACATTTTGTACCCAAAACAAACGCGCTACCAAGCTGCGCTACATCCCTTCCATTGGTCTACAGTGTCATTGTAGAGAATTCTTGTCTTGTTTTCCACATTGTTATCTCCTCTATTAAAATCTAGAATTTTTATGTCCATTTCGTCTTTTTGGTCTCATTTAACATATAATAATAGTAAAATACTTCTATCTATATGAAAAATGGAATGGAACCCCTAGGAAAAATAAATTAGTCTTTTGGGGGAATATTGGGGAAGAAAGGACGTTTTTTTCTGTATTTCACAAAAAGTAAATCTTTTTTACTGGATGATTGTACATTTCAAAATGTTTCTGTATTACAATAAAATGAAGGAGGTTTTTCAATGCGAGATCTAAAAACATATCTTTCCGTAGCACCGGTACTAAGTACTTTATGGTTCGGTTCTTTGGCAGGTTTATTGATAGAGATTAATCGTTTTTTCCCGGATGCGTTGACGTTCCCCTTTTTTTCATTCTAGTTATTGACGTGGGAAGGAATAAAGAAGATTAGAGATACAATTAAATACCAGCCCCCCTCTTTTCTCTTTTTTCCCTTTTTTAGAATAAGGGAGGAAAGAGAAAGAATAAAAGTGCATTCAACAGCTGCGAGACTCGGGTTCAGGTTGGAATTAAATTAATATTCAATTTCTATGTATTCAATTTCTATGGAAGTAGAATACAAACTGTGGTTCTAGGGAAAGAGTATTATACAAGATACTTATATGAAATACTGTACTGTGATTTGAAATCTAGTTTAGAAATCTTTCTATCTTATTTGCTATATTTATTGTAGTGAAATCTTGCATAAGAGGATAGCAAGTTACAAATTCTATTTTGTTTTTTCCTTTCTTCTTTTTCGTTTCGGATTGAAAGAGGAAGAGTTGAGTAAATGAAAAATCCAAAGGAGGTTCATGGCCAAGGGTAAAGATGTGCGAATACCGGTTCTTTTGGAATGTACCACTTGTGTTCGAAACGGTGTTAATGTTAATAAGGCATCAACGGGCATTTCCAGATATATTACTCAAAAGAACCGGCACAATACGCCTAATCGATTGGAGTTGCGAAAATTCTGTCCATATTGTTACAAACATACGATTCACGGGGAGGTAAAGAAATAGATCGAACCGAGCACCTGCGCCCTTATCTTACAAGGAAACGGAAAAAATGACATTATATATATATATATAACATATTTAACATAGTTAAAGATAATTATAAACAAACCAAATCCTATTTTTTTATTCTAATTAGAGATACGGCTGAAATAGGATTTTAGGGATAAGAAATAAACTAACCAAACCATGGATAAATCCAAGCGAACTTTTCTTAAATCCAAGCGATCTTTTCGTAGGCGTTTGCCCCCGATCCAATCGGGGGATCGAATTGATTATAAAAACATGAGTTTAATTAGTCGATTTATTAGTGAACAGGGAAAAATATTATCTAGACGAGTGAATAGATTGACCTTGAAACAACAACGATTAATTACTATTGCTATAAAACAAGCTCGTATTTTATCTTTGTTACCTTTTCTTAATAATGAGAAACAATTTGAAAGAACCGAGTCGACCACTAGAACTCCTAGTCTTAGAGCCAGAAAAAGATAGGTTTACTCTTTCTTCACTTGAATTCGAATTCCCATCCGAACTCAAACGGGGATTTATATTTTATTGGAAAAATCCAAGAATCCGGATTGAATTCTCGTGTCGTAAGAAAAATAAATAATAATCTGGGAAGAAGAAATTTTTTTATTGAACGTGTTGATTCATATTTATTTTGACTACTTTCTCATATTTTATCATATTTCTATTCATTATTCATTTTTATTCGACCTTCCCGGAGTTCATTCTCCGGGCAACTCCGTTTAACCGGTGGATTCCTTCCAACCTACTTCTTTTATGATCTCATTGGAAATCATATAAAGACAATTCCTATTTGATATAGCTATTTGTGCAAGTATTTTACGATTAAGAAGCAACTGTCTCTTGTACAGACCGTTTATTAATCTACTATAACTATAGCATACCCCCCTTTCACGAATTGCTGCATTTATTCGAGTGATCCACAAACGACGAAAATTTATTTTTTGCCTATCCCTATCCCGATGAGCCGAAACCAAAGCTCTTATTTTTTGTTGAGTAATAGTTCGAGTAAGTCTTGAATGAGCCCCCCGAAAACTTGATGCAAATAAACGAATTTTTGTTCTACGTCTCCGAGCGATATATCCCCGTCTAATTCTGGTCATTGAATAAATGAAACTTTCACGAATAACTAATAGGTTTCCTTTCTTTCAGTTATTCTTTTGCCCCTTTCCTAGTATATTAATAACAAAACGGATTTTTCCAATGTATAAACTAAAAATTCCAACGGCTTTGGCTACTATAACCTTCCCAACCACGATTTTTTATTTTTTATAGGCGTTTCACCTCGAAATACGAAATTGTACTATACTAGGTATTAAAAAGAAAAAAATAGCAATGATAAAGAAATAGTGGATTCCATCGTTTTTATGATTACTTCTTAAACGGTGAGGTCTTCTCTATACACCGGAGCCTTTACTTCATTTAATCAATGTTATTGCTAACTTGTATAGTTCACATTCTTCGGCTCTACCCATGAATTATCCAGTAATAGGTCTTTCACAACGAGCTCTACCTATACAGTAACGGTATTTAATTATGAAGGTTGGCTGGGTAGCTGACCTTGTTAGTCCGTTCTTGCAAGAGGGGTCTATATTAACTAAGATTTCCTCCGCTTAATGGATAAACGTTTGCTACCAATGGAGAATTGCTTCTCATCTTGAATTGAGGTGAGTGGATTTACACCAATAGAAACCATAAATTTCATACACAATAAAAGGGATATGCTCCATTTTCTTATTTTTAGATAGGAAATGTAGTTCGTTTTTCCGTTCTATCCTATTTGATCATTGATATTCGAACATTGTTCTCTTTCCTTTGTTCTAGTTCATGATCTGAACGAGTCGCACATACACCCTAGTACATGTTCCTCGACGCTGAGGGCATCCCCGAAGCGCGGGGGATTTTGTGACATTTCTAATCGGCTGTCTTGTATTTCTAATAAGTTGTTTAATCGTTGGCATGTTGAATCATATACATAATGGGCTGGTTTAGATCGATCCTAACCGCATGATTATGAATTCCTTTTATTCAAATAGTAAATAAAAGTCATAGAATATTACTATGAAACTCAGCAGGGGTAATTTCAAATCACGAATTGACGCGAAATCCAGGCTATTGTCATTCAACCGCTACAAGATCAACAATTCCATAAGCTTGGGCCTCTGTTGCTGACATAAAAATATCTCTTTCCATGTCTTCGGAGACAACCCATAGGGGTTTACCCGTTCTTTGTACATAAACCCTTGTCAGGGTTTCACGTAGTTTCAGCAGTTCTCCCACTTCCAGGATGAATTCTCCCGTTGCTACTTCAGAAAAAGAACCAGCAG